AATGATGAGCCTGATTAAAGGACTATCGTGATAGGATAAAATATGTAGAAACACATCTACCTTCATTACATCTAACAGAATCAAACTATCACCATCAAGCATCAAAAGCCACCGTGCACCATACACCAAGATGTAAAAAATTAAACTTCAACTTAGAAAAGTAAGCTAAATAAAGCTAATGGGTTCATACCCCATAAATAGAGTAAGCAACTCTCTTCTCTGATGCCCAGAAACTCAACCAAAATCCTCCTGTTAACTACTTTAGTGGGAGGGGTACTAGTATCCGTATCCTCTAATTCCTGATTAGGAGCATGAATAGGCCTGGAAATCAATCTAATATCATTTATTCCCCTGATATCCAACGTCAAAAATATGTACAATACAGAAGCCTCACTAAAATACTTCATTGTACAAGTACTAGCCTCAGCAACATTACTCTTTATAGTAGTAATAAAAACCCTCACAGAAGATTTATTCACATTAGAAAGAAGCACATATTCATCTATAATCATTAGCACCCCCCTCCTGTTAAAAAGTGGAGCAGCCCCCCTCCACTGATGATTCCCAGGAGTAATAGAGGGACTAAGATGAGAAAACTGTGCACTGCTAATAACGATTCAAAAAGCAGCCCCATTGATATTAATGTCATACCTGATTGAAATCAATGCATTTACATTAAGAATTATTCTATTATCAACAATAGTAGGTTCAATCGGAGGGTTAAATCAAACCTCAATACGAAAGATCCTAACCTATTCATCCATTAACCACACAGGGTGAATATTAATTGCATTAACTACAAGAGAAGCTTTATGAATAATGTACTTCGCAATCTATTCAACGCTAGCACTAACGGTAGTGTCAGCCATTAAACTAACAGGAACATCTTTTATTAATCAAACTATATTAACAAATAAAGAAACCACATTAATAAAATTTATAATGTTCACATCTCTACTCTCCTTGGGTGGACTTCCACCTTTCTTAGGATTTCTTCCCAAGTGAATTGTCATTCAAGCCATAATTACAAACAATATAGCCCCATTAGCAACAATTGTAGTTGTAACTTCCCTTATCACCTTGTACTATTACCTAAAAATCTCATACTCAAGATTCATAATTCTAAATGTAGAGCCAAAATGAAATTTAAAATCCCACAAAACCGAAACAACCAAAAATATTATAGCAGTAATCCTATCGTCAGTCTCCTTAACAGGGATAATAATCTGCACAATCATTACTAACATTAACTAATGAAGGCCTTAAGTTATAAGTAAACTAATAACCTTCAAAGCTATAAATAAAGGGCTTCCTTTAGGCCTTGGTAAGTCTTCAACTCACCCCTACAGAATTGCATTCTGTAATCACAAAATGAATACAAGGCTAAAAATAGTGGAAGAGCAACGTTAACGCTCCTAAATAGATTTACAGCCTATCGCCTACTTATTAATCTCAGCCACCCCACTAATTTTCACCCGATGATTCTTCTCAACAAATCACAAAGACATTGGAACTTTATATTTCGTATTTGGAGCTTGATCAGGAATAGTTGGAACCTCTCTAAGAATACTTATTCGAACAGAACTAGGACAACCGGGATCCTTAATTGGAGATGATCAAATCTACAATGTCATCGTCACAGCCCACGCCTTTGTCATAATTTTCTTCATAGTTATGCCAATTATAATTGGTGGTTTCGGAAACTGATTAGTACCACTAATACTAGGTGCACCAGATATAGCATTCCCACGAATAAACAACATAAGATTCTGATTGCTCCCCCCATCTCTAACACTACTACTCACTAGTAGAACCGTAGAAAGCGGGGTAGGAACAGGTTGAACTGTTTATCCCCCTCTTGCAAGAGGAATCGCTCATGCCGGAGCATCGGTAGACCTAGCAATTTTCTCACTACACCTAGCAGGAGTCTCATCCATCTTAGGTGCAGTAAACTTTATTACAACAACAATTAATATAAAACCAAGGAGCATAAAACCTGAACGAATCCCACTATTTGTATGATCAATTGCTATTACTGCCCTACTACTCCTACTATCCTTACCAGTACTAGCAGGAGCAATTACAATACTATTGACAGACCGCAACCTAAATACATCATTTTTTGATCCCGCAGGAGGGGGTGACCCTATCTTATATCAACACTTATTTTGATTCTTCGGGCACCCTGAAGTCTATATTCTCATCCTACCCGGATTTGGTATAGTCTCCCACATCATTTGCCATGAAAGAGGGAAAAAGGAAGCCTTCGGAAACCTAGGAATAATCTTTGCTATATTAGCGATTGGACTACTAGGATTTGTAGTATGAGCCCATCACATATTCACTGTAGGAATAGATGTTGACACACGAGCATACTTTACATCAGCAACAATAATTATTGCAGTACCAACTGGAATTAAAATCTTCAGATGACTTGCCACAATATATGGAACCCGAATAACATATAGAGCAGCCTGCTTATGAGCACTAGGATTTGTCTTCCTATTCACAATAGGAGGTCTTACAGGAGTTGTACTAGCAAACTCGTCAATCGACATCGTATTACATGACACATACTATGTAGTAGCACACTTCCACTATGTATTGTCAATGGGTGCAGTGTTTGCAATTATAGGAGGATTTGTACAATGATTCCCACTGTTCACTGGGCTCACAATAAACCCAAAATGATTAAAAGCTCAGTTCGCCGTTATATTTGTAGGAGTAAACTTAACATTCTTCCCACAACACTTCCTAGGGCTAGCCGGCATGCCACGACGATACTCAGACTACCCAGATGCTTACACCACATGAAATATTATCTCATCTATGGGATCAACAATCTCATTTGTAAGAGTAATAATATTCCTGTTTATTATATGAGAAAGAATTACATCAAACCGACCAATCCTATTCCCTACCCATACAAGAAACTCCGTAGAATGACTACAAAACTTCCCACCAGCAGAGCACAGATACTCAGAGCTACCAACTATTTCCCTAACTAATTAATAAATCTAACGTGGCAGATAAGTGCATTGGATTTAAGCTCCACAAATAAAGTTTTAAGCTTTCATTAGAATAATGGCAACATGATTAAAATTAACACTACAAGACAGAGCATCCCCTGTTATAGAACAACTAATCTTCTTCCATGATCACGCACTAATAATTATATTAATAATTATTACAGCAGTATTTTACACAATAATCATAATTATCCAAAATAAACAAACCAGACGATTCATATTAGAAGGACAAATAGTTGAAACCCTATGAACAATTGCACCCGCAATCATCTTAGTATTTATTGCAATCCCATCACTACGTCTACTATACTTAATAGACGAAATTCACAACCCAGTAATAACATTAAAAACTGTTGGACACCAATGATACTGAAGTTATGAATACTCAGACTTTACAAAACTCGAATTTGATTCATATATAGTGCAACAGGAAGATCAACCAATTAATGCATTTCGTCTATTAGATACAGATAATCGAGTAGTATTACCAATAAATTCACCAATCCGAATTATTGTAACAGCAGCAGACGTATTACATTCATGAACAGTGCCAAGACTGGGAGTGAAAACAGATGCCACACCAGGACGACTTAACCAAATAAGATTCTCAATTAATCGACCAGGCCTACTATATGGACAATGCTCAGAAATCTGCGGAGCAAATCATAGTTTCATACCAATCGTGATTGAAAGCGTATCAACAAATCAATTTATTAACTGAGTATCAAAGATAAGAGAATCATCAGATGACTGAAAGCAAGTAATGGTCTCTTAAACCAGCCTATGGTATCTTAGCAAATATCTCTGATGACAAAGGATTAGTTAATTACATAACATCAGAATGTCAAACTGAAATAATCATAAAGATATCCTTTTATACCTCAAATAATACCTATAGAATGAACTCTATTATATATCACATTTATAGCAACATTCCTAATATTTAACATCATAAACTACTTCGCCCAATCGCCCAATAAACAAAGAAAAACAAAAAAATCTATTAAAACCCATAAAACAATCTGAAAATGATAAGAAACCTATTCTCAATCTTTGACCCAACAACAGAAATTAACAACTTACCACTAAATTGAACAAGAACAACTATCGGCCTCCTATTAATCCCAACAAGAATTTGATTAATCCCATCACGAAACAGCATGATAGTAGGCCTATTAATAAATAAACTACATCAAGAAATAAAAACAATTCTAAGAAAGGGAAACGAAAACAAAGGAAATTCATTTATTTTAACATCATTATTCATAATAATCTTAACAAATAATTTCTTAGGACTATTTCCATACATCTTTACTAGAACAAGACACTTAACACTTACATTAACTCTAGCACTACCAATATGAATAAGATTTATGTTATTCGGATGAATTAAAAATACTAACCACATATTTGAACACTTAGTACCACAAGGTACACCAACAATACTAATACCATTTATAGTAGTCATTGAAACAATCAGTAACTTAATCCGACCAGGAACACTAGCAGTACGATTAACCGCAAACATAATTGCTGGACACTTATTACTAACCTTATTAGGAAACAATGGACCATCCATAAGCCATACGTTACTAACTGTATTAATTACCGCACAAATCCTTCTACTAATCCTGGAAGCCGCAGTAGCTATTATCCAATCATATGTATTTGCAATCTTAAGAACCCTATACTCTAGAGAAGTCAATTAATGTCAATGCACGAAAATCACCCATTCCATATAGTAAATAAAAGACCATGGCCCCTCACAGGTGCAATTGGAGCAATAGTAACCCTAATAGGACTAATTAAATGATTCCATCAATATGATGACAGACTACTAAGAATCGGAGCCATCATTACTATTCTAACCATAATCCAATGATGACGAGATGTAACCCGAGAAGGAACCTATCAAGGACTACATACAAAAATAGTAACAAAAGGCCTACGATGAGGAATAATCCTATTTATTGTGTCAGAAGTGTTATTCTTCGTATCATTCTTCTGAGCATTCTTCCACTCAAGACTATCTCCAACAATTGAACTAGGATCAACCTGACCACCTACAGGAATTCAACCTTTTAATCCATTACAAGTACCCTTATTAAATACGGCAATCCTACTAGCATCAGGAGTAACAGTAACATGAGCACATCACGGATTATTAGAGAATAACGCTACCCAAGCAACCCAAGGATTATTCTTCACCGTCCTATTAGGTCTATACTTCACTGCACTTCAAGCATACGAATACCTAGAAGCACCATTTACAATTGCAGACTCAGCATACGGATCAACGTTCTTTGTAGCAACAGGATTTCACGGACTACATGTAATTATTGGAACAACCTTTTTAACCACATGCCTTATACGACACACAACATTACACTTCTCATCTAACCACCACTTCGGGTTTGAAGCCGCAGCATGATATTGACACTTTGTAGACGTAGTCTGATTATTCTTATACATCTCAATCTACTGATGAGGAAGATAAAATAATTTATCTAATACAAGAAAAGTATACTTGACTTCCAATCAAGAAATTTGTGAAAACAAGATAAATAATAATAATAATTACAACAGCAGCAATAGTAACCCTAATCTTATCAGCAGCAATTATAATATTAGCAACTTTAATCTCCAAAAAAATTAATGAAGACCGGGAAAAAAGATCACCATTCGAATGCGGATTTGATCCAAAAAACTCAGCACGACTACCTTTTTCATCTCGATTTTTCTTAATTGCAGTAATTTTTATAATCTTTGATGTAGAAATTGCCCTACTACTACCAATACCAATTACCATATTAACATCAAACATGAAAGCATGAATAACCGTCAGAACCCTATTCCTACTAATCCTAATCATCGGATTATACCACGAATGAAACCAGGGATCCTTAGAGTGAAGAAATTAAGGGACTATAGTTAATAATAACATTTGAGTTGCATTCAAAAAGTACTACCCTTCAAGTAGTTAGCCTCACCAACCTAAGCGAGAAGCAAACATTGCAATCAGTTTCGACCTGATCTTAGATAATAATTTATCCCCGCTTTCAAATTTAACTGAAACCAAAGAGAGGTATATTATTGTTAATAATAAAACTGAATAAATAATTCCTGTTAAGGAAGTGACAGTAAAAGTGAATGCTGCTAACTTATCACTATAGCGGTTAAAATCCGTTTACACTTCTACATTATTTATATAGTTTAGAATAAACATTACACTTTCACTGTAAAGACAAAGTGAACTCTTTTATAAATAACACTTAAAGATAATAAATACCTCATCGACATCTTCAGTGTCGCGCTCTAAAATAAGCTATTCAAGTAAAAAACAAGAACAAATAATAAAATAACAACTCACATAACAAAAAACCCTAAAAATACCTTTAAATTATTATACTGAAACCACTGATTAACCTTACCTAAACTAAAAAGAACCCAGTATAAACCCTGACCACCAAAAAATTCTATCCAACCAGAATCAAAAACCTTTGTCGCCTTATATCCTACCTCCAAGGGGCTAAAAGAAACACCATAAGTGGAAAAAAATGGTATAAACCATATCGAACCAGAGAATGAAGAAATCCTATACAAATACATAGAAAATAATTTATCACCAAAAATAAAACCAGCAATCTCATAGCCTAACCAACCGCCTAAAAATACAACAAACAAAGTCAGAAACTTCAGATAATAAGGAAGACAAATTACAGAGGGAGTAGGACAAATCAACCACATAAGAGAGCCCCCACCAAAAATAGACATAGTTAATAAACCAATCATACCAACCATTATACTATAATTGGTTTCAACCATAGAATAAGAAGGAACAAAATTAAAATCACCACACAAAACAAAATAAAATAAACGAAAAGAATAACAAACAGTCAAACCCGTAGATACAAACAACAAAAAAAAACCAAATATATTCACATATCTCATAGAAAACATCTCCAAAATAAAATCCCTAGAATAAAACCCAGCCAAAAAGGGTATACCACAAAGTGCAAAATTAGAAACCATTAAACTAGAAGAAGTAAAAGGCATATAAATAGATAAACCACCCATGAAACGAATATCTTGAGAGTCTCCCATAGAATGAATAACACCACCAGCACACATAAACAACAAAGCCTTAAACAATGCATGAGTCAACAAATGAAAAAAAGCTAAACCAGAAAGACCAATAGAAATAGTTATAATTATAAGTCCCAACTGTCTAAGAGTGGATAAGGCAATAATCCTCTTTAAATCAAACTCAAAATTAGCCCCAAGACCAGCTATAAACATGGTTAACCCTGAAATCAACAACAAAAAAACATTCAATCAATAACCAAAAGAAGGACTAAAACGAATAAGAAGATAAACTCCCGCAGTAACCAGTGTAGAAGAATGAACCAAAGCAGACACAGGAGTGGGAGCAGCCATAGCTGCCGGTAACCAAGAAGAAAAGGGGATCTGAGCACTCCTAGTTATAGCAGCCAAAACAACAAGAAAAGAAATCAATTCTATTTCAAAAGAACTAGATAAAACTTCCAAATAATAAATAAAACTTCAACTACCAAAATTAATTATTCAAGCAATAGCCATCAACAAAGCAACATCACCAACCCGATTAGACAAAACAGTCAACATACCAGCACCATAAGACCTAACATTCTGATAATAAATTACCAGCAAGTAAGAAACCAAACCTAAACCATCCCAACCCAGTAAAATTCTAATCACATTAGGGCTAATAATTAAGAACATTATAGAAACAACAAACATTAAAACCAAAGAAATAAAACGGACAATATTCAAATCCCCAGACATATAATCATCTCTATATAAAATAACTAAAGAAGAAATAATAAAAACAAACCCCATAAACAACAAAGACATTCAATCAAACAAAAAAGTTATAACAACAGATCTACCATTTAACGTAATAATATCCCAATCAATAAAATAAACCAAATCATTTATAATAAAATAAGAACCCAAGACACAACAAACCCAACCAAAAAGAAATAAAAAAACAAATCTAATAAAACAAATAGACATAAACATAAATCTAAAATATACAAATATATCACCGGCACCACAAACCAATATTTTCCTTAAACTATTTAGATTTAATTTAAACCCAAAAAACAGTAACATCCACCTTTAAAATAATTAAATTTAAAGGAAACCAATGCAAAAACAACAACAAAAATTCACGAACATACCCCAAAGAACAAGAATAAATACCAGAATAAATAAATCCATGCTGACTATAAGAATATAAATAAAGAGTATAAGCAGCACTAAAAAAAGATAAAAAAACCAAAACAAATATAAGACATCAAGATCAAGAAACTAGACTACTCAATAAACCAATTTCACCCAAAAGATTTAAGGAAGGAGGAGCAGCCATATTGCAAGATCTAAGCAAAAACCATCATATAGCCATTCTAGGCATCAAATTAATTAAACCCTTATTAATCAATAAACTCCGTCTACTAAACCGTTCATAAGAAATATTAGAAAGACAAAAAAGACCAGAAGAACACAAACCATGAGCTACTATCAAAGCAAAAGAACTACAAACCCCCCAATAATTCAAAGTCATAATACCACCAATAACTATACTCATATGAGCTACGGAAGAATAAGCAATCAATGACTTTAAATCGGTCTGTCGTATACAAAATAAACTAACAAAAAGACCACCTACCAAACTCAAAGAAACCCAAACAACACCAAACTTAAACCCAAATTTAAACAACACAGGAAACACACGAAGAAGGCCATACCCTCCCAACTTCAACAAAACTCCAGCCAAAATCATAGACCCAGACACAGGAGCTTCAACATGAGCCCTAGGAAGCCACAAATGAACTATAAACATAGGCATCCTAACCAAAAAAGCAAAAACTATACAAACATAAAACAAATTACCAACTATATACCCCCTCCCACTCAGTAAAAATAAACATAAAGAACCAAAAGAACTATAAATAAATAAAATACCAACCAAAAGGGGAAGAGAAGCCAACAACGTATAAAACAACAAATAAATACCAGCCTGAACCCGTTCAGGTTGATATCCCCAACCCAAAATCAAAAACAACGTAGGAATCAGTCTACTTTCAAAAAAAATATAAAATGAAAGTAGACTGATTCTTCTAAAAGTACAATACAACAAAATAGTAAGAACAATAACAACAAACAAGAAAAACCCAGAAAAATAACCCAAACGAAAAACGGACTCTCTGGCCAAAACCATAAGAACACAAATCCACAAACTAAGAAGAATAAGACCATAAGAAATCAAATCACACCCAAAAATATAGCCTAATCCCCCTCAACAAAAAAAATAAGGAAAGAAAAACAAATAGATAAAAGAAATAAAAAACATTAAAGAACAAATTAATCACCAAGCCCCAGAAGAAAAACATAAAGGGATCAAAAAAATCAAAAAACAAAGAAACCTTAACATTGAAGAACTCTATAAGATTGAAAATAATCATTACCATGACTACGAATTATAGAAACCAAAATAGATAAGCCCAGCGAGCCTTCACAAACAGAAAAAACCAAAAAATAAACAACAAAAAACAATCTGTAATTAAACCTACATAAATAAAAATAAATAGAGAAATAAAGAACCAACACAACAAACTCCAATCTCAATAAAGTAATTAATAAATGCTTCCGACTAGAGGAGAAAGCTCAGATACCACAAAAATAACAAACAAAAAAATATAATCACATTGGCATTAAATAAGTTTTAATAATTTAATAAAAATATTGGTCTTGTAAATCAAAAATAAGGAACAACCTTTTAAAACTTCAGAGGAAAAGTATTAATACCATTTCATTAATCCCCAAAACTAACATTTTAAATAAAATACCCCCTGATATAACAAAACTAATTATATCAATAAGAACAGTAACAAGACTGATGTTCACACAAATAAAACACCCTATAGCCATAGGGCTAATACTACTAATACAAACAACTATAGTATGCTTAATTAGAGGAACAATATACAAAAGCTTTTGATTCTCATACATCCTATTTATAATCATAATCGGAGGAATACTAGTACTATTTATATACATGACAAGACTGGCATCAAACGAAATATTTTCACCATCAAACAAGATATTAACATCTTCATTAATCATCTTACCCACACTAATTTATATAATACCAACCCTAACAAACAACAAGGAAATAAATACTCACAACACAATAATAGAAAATGAAATCACAACAACAACAACTGTTATATACAATCAAATAATAGGAATAATAACAACCATACTAGTAATTTACATACTACTAACACTAATTGTAGTAGTAAATATTATTAATGTATCCAAAGGCCCCCTACGACACACAAGATAATGAATAAACCCACACGAAACAGACACCCTCTATTCAAAATTGCAAACAACGCCTTAGTAGACTTACCAACACCATCCACAATCAGAGGATGATGAAACTTTGGATCCTTATTAGGAATCTGCCTAACAATACAAATCGTTACAGGGCTATTCCTAGCTATACACTATTGCCCAAACGTAGAAACCGCATTCAGAAGAGTAAGACACATCTGCCGAGACGTAAACTATGGTTGACTACTACGAACCCTGCATGCCAACGGAGCATCTTTATTCTTCGTATGCATCTACCTACACACAGGACGAAATATGTACTACGGATCATACAACTTCATGCACACTTGGTCCGTGGGGGTAGCAATTCTATTCCTAACCATAGCAACAGCATTTATAGGTTATGTACTACCATGAGGACAAATATCATTCTGAGGTGCAACAGTAATTACAAACCTATTATCAGCAATTCCCTATGTAGGGAAAGAAGTAGTACAATGAGTTTGAGGGGGATTTGCAGTAGACAACGCCACACTAACACGATTCTTCGCACTACATTTTTTAATACCATTTGTAATCGTAGCAATAGTACTAATCCATTTACTATTCCTCCATCAAACAGGATCAAATAACCCCCTTGGACTAAACAAAAATACAGACAAAATCCCATTCCACCCATACTTTACAGTAAAGGACGTATTGGGATTTACGCTAACCCTTATACTTCTAACTGTATTAACCCTAAAAGAACCCTATATATTAAGAGACCCAGACAACTTCACGCCAGCAAATCCACTAGTAACACCAGTACACATCCAACCAGAATGATACTTCCTATTTGCATACGCAATCCTGCGGTCAATTCCAAATAAGCTAGGAGGAGTAATTGCCCTTGTATTATCAATCGCAATCCTATTCATCATACCAACAAATAAGTCAAAATTCCGAGGAACACAATTCTACCCAATCAACCAAATCCTATTTTGAACAATAACAAACACTGTAATCTTACTAACATGAATTGGAGCACGACCAGTTGAAGACCCATACGTCCTAACAGGACAAATCTTAACAACAATATATTTCATATACTACATACTAAGCCCTATAACAACAAAAATATGAGACAAAATAACTGATTAAAGTTAAAAAGCTACAGATAAAGCCTAATGTCTTGAAAACATTATGAAAGAAGTTTAAATCTTCTATTAACTTATCATACTTAAATTAATACACTACAACAAAGAAAAAATAAAACACCTAACACCAATAAAAAACAAAAGATAATTTAATGAAAGAGGTAGGAATCTCCTCCAAGCCAAATACATCAACTTATCATAACGAAACCGAGGAACAGTCCCACGAACTCAAATAAATAAAAAAGAAATAAAAGCAAGCCTAACATAAAAAAAGAAAGAATAAAGATCACTACCCAAAAAAATAACACAAAACAACAATCTCATAAAAAGAATACTTGCATACTCAGCCAAAAAAATCAATGCAAAACCCCCACTACCATATTCAACATTAAACCCAGAAACAAGCTCAGACTCACCTTCAGCAAAATCAAAAGGTGTACGATTGGTCTCAGCAAGACAAGAAATAAATCAAATAAACGACAAAGGAAGAGAAAAAAAAATTAACCACAAATAAACTTGAAAGAAATAAAAATAAGCCAAATTATATCTACAAATCAAAATAACAAAAGAAAGTAAAATAAAAGCCAATCTTACCTCATAAGAAATAGTTTGAGCCAAAGCACGAAGACCCCCTAATAAAGAATAACTAGAATTAGAAGATCACCCAGCAATTATAACCGTATACACCCCCAATCTAGTACAAGCCAAAAAAAATAACAAGCCCAGCTCAAAAGAAATAAAGCCGCTCAAATAAGGAATTAATAATCAAACCAACAAAGAAAGGAAAAACCCAAAAATAGGAGAAAAATAATAAATCAAATAATTAGAAACAATAGGAAAATACTGCTCCTTAGTAAACAACTTAATAGCATCTCTAAAAGGCTGAAGAATACCAATAAACCCCACCTTATTAGGACCCTTACGAATGTGAACATAACCTAAAACCCTCCGCTCCAACAAAGTCAAGAAAGCCACCCCAACCATAACAAAAACTATCAACAACAAAAAAACAATAACAATGAAAAAAAGATCAAACATATACTACTTGTAAATGTAACTTCACATTAATAGATTCTAAATCTAATGCACTTATCTGCCAAAATAGTATCACATTAACAAAAACCAATATGACAACTGAAATTATTCCAAATATTCGGTCCTCTCGTACTAAAATATAAAACAATTCTATAGATAGAAACCAACCTGGCTCACGCCGGTCTGAACTCAGATCATGTAAGATTTTAAAGGTCGAACAGACCTAATCAATTTCAGCTCCTGCACCGAAAATTCATCTTAATCCAACATCGAGGTCGCAAACCCCCCCGCCAATAAGAACTCTCAAGGAGGATAACGCTGTTATCCCTAAGGTAATTTAATCTTATAATCAAAATAAATGGATCAAAAAATATTATACATGAATATACAAAAACAAAGAGAAGTTAAACAATATTACTCTCATCACCCCAACAAAACACCCTTCCCACTTAATAAAAATTAAAACAAACAAAATATAAGTAAGAAAATATGTCAAACTCTATAGGGTCTTCTCGTCCCATAAAAACATTTAAGAATTTTAACTCAAAAACCAAATTCAATAAAACAATGCCTCCAAGACAGTTTATGTCTCGTCAAGCCATTCATACCAGATCACAATTAAAGAACTAATGATTATGCTACCTTTGCACGGTCAAAATACCGCGGCCCTTTAACAACACGTCAGTGGGCAGGCCATACTTCAAAAACTAACAAGAAAAGATGTTTTTGTTAAACAGGCGGACATAATATTTTGCCGAATTCCTTAAAGACAATTAACATCATTTTAACTCATAACAAAACAATAAATAAGATTTACTAATTACACAATAATTACTATACATACCAAAAATAAAGAAAACATTTCAATAAATAAATTAAATAACAAAAAATTAAAAATAAGAACAAATAAAATTTTAACATAATCAAATAGAAAATCACCATAAAATCCACAAAACTAAATTAACAATAAAAATTATAAAAATAAAATAAAGAGCTAATCCCCATTAATCTTAACGTCAAATAAAAATAAATAAAACAAAAATAACAATTAAATAAGACGTATGAATTAAATTCATTTCTTGAAAAACCAGAAACCACTAAAGACGAATAACATTTCACTACCAACAGCCTATTATTAATACTAATGAAACAGTAACTAAAATAAGCCATTAACTCATTTAAAATCGGGAAATAAAAATAAATAATAAAATTCAATGAACCCTGATACACAAGGTACAATAAACAAAATCAGCTTCTAAAAAATCATTAACCTCTTCAACCCCTCACAGTACAAATAACCTATAGTAAAAAAATTAAATCAAAACAATACAACAACAAAATAATACTTTAATTAATCAATACAAATTCCACAAATATAAAAACAAGATAATCAATAAATCAGATCATGTCGAATCGCACGACATAATAATTCAGCGTAAATGAAAACTCAACTAACAGAAATGATCTGATATCAATCCAGCCGCACCTTCCGGTACAACCACTTTGTTACGACTTATCTCATTACAATAAATAAACGAGAGCGACGGGCGATGTGTACATATCTCAGAACCAATTATCATAATAACAATCTACAAATTATTACAACTAAATCCAATTTCATACCAATATTAAAATTAATAATCCATAAACAAATAACAATGTAATCCATCTTTCCACTTAAAAACAAGCTGCACCTTGACCTGAAATACATCAAAATTAAGAAACCAGAAAATTATCACAAACTCTAAAAAGATAATCAATAAACGGCGGTATACAAACCAAATCAAATAAGTAAGGTCCAACGCGGACTATCGATAACGGGACAGATTCCTCTAGACGGAATGAGATACCGCCAAATTCTTTAAGTTTCAAGAACATAACTATTACTACTCAGGTACAAAAATTAACGTTCTAAAATAATAGGGTATCTAATCCTAGTCTAAACATAAAATTTCATAGCCTCCAAAATTAAACAAGGACAAACAAAAAAAATAAAAATTTCACCCAGAAATCATTTAAATAAAATCAACAAATAAACTATATAACTATCTTTAATACCAAACCTATTCAAATGCTTCCAAGGTATAACCGCGGCTGCTGGCACAAAATTTAACCGAAACTAAAATGTATTGCTAAATACAAGGATACTTGACTACCTAATAACAACTAATGAGAAATACTATTTTAACCACACCCTTAATAATCCATCTAGAACCATCAAGCAAATTCACGCACACACTTACATATAGAACAAACAAAAATTGAACAAACATAAAGCAAGAATAAAACTTCCTATTATAGTCATAAGTAACAAAGCATCACGGTGCAAATCACATAAATACTAATAAATACCAGCATAAATATTAA